ACTAATTCACGAAAGAGATTCCCATATTCCCACAATTTGATTCGATGCGAAATTTTGAAATCCCCTTCTCTTGGTTCTAGAGTAAAAAAGGTTTTTTGTGCGAATCCTTTCATTTCAAGGAATTGATTAGTAATACAATAACAGTAATAGTATAGGATTCCCTGAACGAAAACAAACAATACAATAGTTGTAACAATCCACATTCCTAATGCAACCATTGTTTCATTAGGGACAAGGGTTCCTTCTTGACCGGTGGGACTCCAAAAAATGGAAAGAAAAAAGAAAAATGTCGAACCTAAGATAATAGAATTACGAGTCTTATAGTTGTCCAAAAATCAAATAGAAAAGAAAGATTTTCTTTCTTCTAGCGATCGTGTGATATTTTTCTCATTCAAGATCTTATGTGTGATTAAAGAACCTACTACTTACTTGAATCACGTAAAAGAGGTCGTTCGTTCCAAAAGAGAAACTAGATTTGATACAGTTGAAAAAGAAATGATCAAAATCGAAACGATTTGTGAATTTTATTCCACAGCGATTCAAAGTAAGTTTCATTTGTGAATGAAATTCCGCGACAAAGTTATTAGTCCTAGTCCTTTACTAAGAAATTGCGGAATGAATCTGTTGATTTGCAATCGGAGAATCGGTAGATGTCACAAGATGATCAATCCAGCCTCTTTTTTTATCCCGCCCTATCTTTGTTAGGGCCCCCAAAAATAAAAATGACGGATGAATCAAACTGAAATTGGAACAGATTTTGTCAATTGGTATTTTTTCGTATCCTTCCATCTTTCAAAAGCGGAAACTTAGGTAAGTGTTTTAGAACCATATGTATAAAAAGAACGTATCTCCCTTAGCTCCTTCATGCCTACTATAACTAGTTATTTCGGCTTTCTATTGGTGGCGTCAACTATAACCCCGGCCCTATTTATTGGTCTGAGCAAGATACGACTTATTTGAAATGAATTGAATGAACAATTCTGTTATAATAGAAACAGAAATGTTTCCTCGGATTCGAGAGTGCCTTTCCGCAGTAATTGCCAAGTCTTGCTTGATGAGATTCGTGGTCAATTCGGATGAATATTTAAGGATAGATATTCCCTCTCTCTTTTTCCCTTTTCAAATAAATCGAAATGATTGAAGTTTTACTATTTGGAATCGTGTTAGGTCTAATTCCGATTACTTTGGCGGGATTATTCGTCACTGCGTATTTACAATACAGACGCAGTGATCAGTTAGACCTTTGATTAAGTAAGATTAACATCTCATTTTTTGATTGACCTACTGCGGACTCAAAAAAGGAGGAGGTCGAATTCAGGTTGCTGGTCAAGTTAGTGAAGTTATTTCACTCGAATTCGACCTAAGAAGAACAGAATCGCGCTCTGTAGGATTTGAACCCACGACATCGGGTTTTGGAGACCCACGTTCTACCGAACTGAACTAAGAGCGCTTTCTTATCACCAGAGATAAGACCGCAAAGAAAAGGATTTTTTTGTACCCCCCAGACCGTATATATATAGATAATATCATAAACGGAAAGATTCCGTATATCCAAATTCAATCGATCTCACCGGACCTTTCGTTACTGCCCATAGGAGAAAGAATAGGTAGGGATGACAGGATTTGAACCCGTGACATTTTGTACCCAAAACAAACGCGCTACCAAGCTGCGCTACATCCCTTTCAATTGATATACAGTGTCATTGTATAAAATCTCTGTCTTGTTTTCCACATCATTATTTCCTCATTGAGATACAATCTATCTTGCCATTTCTTCTTTTTGGTCTCATAGAACACGTAGAACCTATCAAATTTTATAAATAGAAAGAATTATATGCATATTAATACGAATTAATTTAATACTAAAAGAATTCGATTCTATAGATAGATAGGAAACTTCACGTATAAATAAATGAATACTTATCAGTAATACAATACTCAGCCCTTTTTCCGTTTTAAGGAAAGGGAAATCTTAGTGTTATTGACATTGACTAGGTCGTGGTATATTTCCGTTTTTGTTTAGGGATTCCGCGTACAACTAAAATACAAGCGATCCTTAACGACCTATGCATCTGATCATATATGTATTCCAATCAAAGAAGGAAAATTTAAAATGCGCGATCTAAAAACATATCTCTCCGCGGCCCCTGTACTAAGTACTCTATGGTTCGGGTCTTTAGCAGGTCTATTGATAGAGATCAATCGTTTCTTCCCGGATGCGTTGACATTCCCTTTTTTTCATTCTAGTTATTGACATGGGAAGGGATGAAGAAGATTAGCGATACAATAAATTATCTGGGACTAATACCTCTTCCTCTCTCTCTTTCTTTGTTTTCTTATTTTTCCATTTTTGAGGATAAAGAAAGGAGGATAGAAAAAGAATCAAAGTGGATTCAACCTCGGCGAAACTTGCGATTAGGCTCGAATTCATAGAGGGAGTACGGAAATAGAAATAATGGGTCTAGGGTAACAAAATCATACAAGATACTTAAATGAAATACTCTATTGGGATTCGAAATAATTGAGAGTTAAAAATCATTGTATTACTTGTGAATATTACGCTATTGATTGCAACGAAATCGTTTCGAATGGGATTTCGGGTTAGCCACTTCTATTTTTTTCCTTTTTTTTTTCTTCGTTTCGGATTGAAAATAGAAGAGTTGAGTGAATCCAAAATGCAAAGGAGGGTCATGGCCAAGGGTAAAGATGTCAGAGTCAGAGTTATTTTGGAATGTACTAGTTGTGTGCGAAACAATGTTACTAAGGAATCGCCGGGCATTTCTAGATATATTACTCAAAAGAATCGACACAAGACACCTAGTCGATTGGAATTGAGAAAATTCTGCCCCTATTGTTACAAGCATACAATTCATGGGGAAATAAAGAAATAGATTGAACAGAACTGCCACCTTTCCCAGTAACAAGAACAAATTACATAGAATATATATAAACAAATCAAATCCTATTTCGGTCGTATCCCAAATTCGAATTCAGAAATAGGATTTTAGAGATAAGGACTAAATACCATACCATGGATAAATCTAAGCTACTCTTTCTGCAACCTAAACCACCCTTTCCGCCGAAATCCAATAAACCCTTGAAACCCTTTTTGAAACCTAAGCGAACCTTTCTGAAATCCAAGAAATCCATTCGAAAATTGAAAAAAAAGCAATCTTTGCGTAGGCGTTTGCCCCGAATTGCACCGGAGGATCGAATTGAGTATAGAAACATGACTTTAATTAGTCAATTTATTAGTGACGAGGGAAAAATATTATCTAGACGAGTGAATCGATTGACCTTGAAACAACAACGATTAATTACGCTTGCTATAAAACAAGCTCGTTTTTTATCTTTGTTACCTTTTCTTCATCCTAAGAAAAAAGATCCTAAGAAAAAAGAGAAACCATTTGAAAGAACAAAACCCAAGTCAACCCCTAGGGCTAAAAATAAAAAAGGTCCTTTTAATAAAATTAATAAAAAGGGTCCTTTAAAAAAAATGGGCCTACGGCCACAAGGGAATAAAAGGAATCAAAATTCCAATCTTTAACCCAACTAGGATAGGGTGGATGTTTTGTTCGAAAAATGAGAGAACCCAAGGATTATCACGTTGGAAGAAACCAAAAAGAATCCGAATCAGGGAAGAAAAAGAAGAAATATTTCATTTTTTTTTGAGTGAATCGTGCTCGTTTATTTTGATTACCTTATCCTATTCATTTATACTCTACCTTCCCGGAGTGGATTCTCCGGGGAACTTCGTTTAAACCCTTCCCTGCAAAACGAACCCTGTGAAATACATAATCGAAATTGGAAATCATGGAGAGATAATTTATCTCATTGGAAATCATGGAAAGACAATTTTGATTTGATATAGCGATTTGCGCTAGTATTTTTCGATTAAGAAGCAAGTGCTTCTTGTGGAGATTATGTATAAATACACTATAACTATGGAAGACCTTAATCTCACGAATTACTGCATTTATACGAGTGATCCACAAACGGCGAAAATCTCTCTTTTTCCTGTTTCTATCCCGATGAGCAGAACCCAAAGCTCTCGTTTTCTGTTGAGTCATTGTTCGAGTAAGTCTTGAATGGGCCCCTCGAAAAGTGGATGAAAATAGACGCATTTTTGTTCTACGTCTCCGAGCTATATATCCTCGTCTAATTCTGGTCATTGAATCCACTGAAACTTTGATGAATAACTAATTGCTCTTTTCTTTCAGTCATTCTTTTCTCCTCTCCCGGTCTATTAATAACAAAACGGATTCTTCCGATGTATAAAAAAAAATTCCAATGGCTTTTGCTACGATGACCTTCCCAACCACGATTTTTTCCAGGCATTTCACCTTGAAATAAAAAATGAGATTGATCAAAAAACGAGTCAAAGTCAATTTAAGTAAGAAATATAAATGAATAAAAAATAGTGGGTTCCATCGTTTCCATGGTTACTTTTTAAACGGTGAGGTCCTTTCTATACACCGGAGCCCCTTCCTTATTTAGTAACTTGTATAGTTCACACTCTTTGGCTCTACCCATGAATTATCCAGTAATAGGTCTTTTCACAATAAGATCTACCTATACAGTAACGGCATTTAATTATGAAGGTTGGTTAGGTAGCTGACCCTGTGAGTCCGTTCTTGCAAGAGTAGGAGTAGCATTTTTATGCTTCTTAAATAAGATTTCCCCCGCTTACTGGAGAACCATTTGCTACCAATGGGGAATTGCTTCTCATCTCCAATTGAGGTGACCGGATTTATACCAATGGAAACCATAAATTTTATACACAATAAAGGTCTTTTTTTTTTTAGAGAGTGAATGGAGTTCTTCCACTCTATCTTATTCATTGCTTTTATCCTATTCATTGGTACTGATCTTTGATACTGTAAAAATTGTTTCCTTTCTTTTGGTTCAGTTCATGATCTGAACGAGTCGCACATACACCCTAGTACATGTTCCTCGACGCTGAGGACATCCCCGAAGAGCGCGGGCTTTTTTGACATTTCTGATTGGCTGTCTTGTGTTTCTAATAAGTTGTTTAATAGTTGGCATGCTGAATGCTATCCAGAATGGGCTGGTTTAGATCGATCCTAACCGGATGATTCTAAAATAATGATATACCTTAATAATGATATAACATCCGTCGGTTTTCCTTTATTTTATTTCGCACGATTTCATGAAGTAAAAGAGGGAAGGTAACGGGGGGTTATAAGAAGCAACCGTACATGTACAGGCATCGTTTGCCTATTGCATACGGTTGGTTGCTTCCAACCATTTTTTGTGTCGTGTATTGGTGTCGTGTATGTAACTCTTCGCCTAGCCCGACTTGTTCCCAAGATCGACCCCTACAAGAAATTTTCAATTTGAGAATTTTTGCATATGGGTCTTTTTCTTTTTTGTGGGTTCAAAGCCTCTAGGCAGGTCCCAATTATACTATAACCGAAACCGAATAACCGACAGGTGTGTTCCTGCTCTTTGCTGAAGTTGGAAGGGATCTTGGATGTTGGATGTCATCAACCACCAACGGTATAGTTTATCCCCATCTGAAATGATCCCTTTCGAACGATTTTCGTTCGCGAAGTAAAAACAGTACGGGAACGGGTGGGTTAGAGGACCAACAGAGTTGAGCAACCGTACCAGCATCCTTTGCTCATGCGTTTCCCTTTTCTGTCTTCGCCTAGACGGAACGTAGGGTTAAAAGAAGTAAGCGTACTTACATGTACAGGCATCGTTGGCCCATTGCATACGGTTTCTTCTAGCCATTTTTTCTTTCTTTTGCACCTTTACCTAAGCTAAATACTTAGACCTAAGGTAAATACTAAATAATTCCAGCAAATCCGCTAGACCTAAGCTAAATACCTAGACCTAACGTAAATGGTAAGTACGTAAATGGTAAGTACAAAATAATTTTGAAAATTGGTTTTTTAATAACCTAGAAATCAATATCAATCCAGTCGTTTTTTATTGGTTCCGTAAATCCCCGGAAGTGGTGCGCTGTACCCGTGATGTACTTATGATTATTGCCAATAAATGTTGTTATTACATCAACAAGTCCGTAGACTTTGGCCTCGTCTCCTGTCATGTAATTCTCGTTCTTCTGCATGTCCTCCTCTATAATCTTGCAGAGTTGTCCTGTTTTTTTGCTATAATAATATATTATATTCTCGTAGACAGTCGAGAATTCCTCCTCCTCTAGGGGCAACTCCCCCGCCTCGGGCCCAAGATAAGAAGTAGAAGGTTGGTGTACCAGTACCTGAATGATATAAATGAAGGATTCCTCTATTTCGCACGATTTGGCGAAGTAAAGAGGTAACGGATAGATTCTAAGAACAAAACAAAAAGAGAGAGTTGAACAACCGTACAGGCATCGTTTGTGCATTGCATACGGCTCTACGATGGAATTCGGTTTTTTTTTCATTTCACTTCTAGTGAATAAAGAAAGATAAAAATAGGATTTCTAAGACCTGCGGATTGTTCAATGATCTAGTTACCACCCTTCCCTTCGAGAGAATTTCAAAATATTAATAATTAATACTAGGATAGTACTATGATGGCTCCGGTGCTTTATCTATTTTTCTCGTTTGCGATTCGACAATCCCAAAGTGTATTTTTTATTTAATCAACTAAGGAAAAATGATCCTATTTTTTTTCATTTTCAAAATCTCTCATACACTAAATAGTGGAAAGGGACTTAGGGTATGAAAACCAAAAAGTTTGTGACGCGGAAATGGATTCCCGATAGATAAGATCCAATCTGAAATGCTTTTTGTTTCATACCACTCTTTCGATACAGAATCTCATCGTATGAAAAAACAATAATTGAGCCTTGCAAACTCGAAGTGCCATGCTATTATTACTTAGTATTTGATTCATATTCCCTATAGCGAAGGCATAATCTTCTTTTTTCTCTCAAATAAGAAATCAAAATGCATTGGCACGACCTGAACTGTGTGAGGGTATGCTATACGGTCGCCACGTGTTCCTCCGCACAGGACGAGGGATCCCGATGAATAGCACTTCGTTAGGCCTAGTGTAGCGACAGCGGGTATCACCCATCCCATCGTGTCACCGATAGCTATTCCGGCTAGTGCCAATCCGCCTAGACAGTTTACAAACGTAAAAAAATTATGGGTCGGGTCTTCTCTACTGAGACCTACCAGGAGACCCTGAACGTTATTTGCTGTCTCGAAATCAAGCGGTTTGCATACAAAAAGGATTCTTTCTCGATGAAGTCGATTGATTAGGACAAAATTTTATCCCTTAAGGAAACCCTACACGCATGTTTTTGGTGCATAGGATTCAACAAATTGCAATGTGGAAATTCCAGCCCTTTTCATTGTTTCATAGCAGGATTTTTCTAACTCCTAACGAACGTACTTTTTTTCTTCCATTTTTCAAGAAAGATAAGTTTTGGCACACTTCCCCCCCAAAAAAGAAGTCATGAAACTTGAAACATGTCGAATTTACTTTGCATTGAGGTTTTGTTTTATTTCATCGAACTCCAAATTGGATTTTCAATTATGTTGTCATTTTCTTGTTCCAGATATGGGCTTCTTCTGTGCTTTTAGGTTTAGGATCTACTCCGGGTAAAGATTGACCTACCAAACCTCAATTAGGATATATATCTCGGATATATATATTTGGTATTTGGTATTTGGTATTTGGAGGTTTGGAATCGCTTTTACGGTCGAATCAATAGGAATCTTTTAGGGTATGATACAAAGGGGAATTTTACATATTCCTATTTGACCAATTGGGTAGTTTATGAGCGGAGCCTGGATCCTTCATTTTAGTGGTCTAACCAAACCAACCATAAACTATTCCATTTGAAAATAGAATTGACAATAGAAATAGGAATCTCCCAATTGAAATGATTGTCTTTGAGTTCAAACTTTCAATTCTTGATCAGTCACTTAACCCTTTTTGGGAGAAAGAGAGAATATCTTGATGGGGTAAAAGCATGGGGAAATCCCATAGCACTCATTATGGCTTCCAAGTCGCCCTAGACGTCTACCCATGATGGATCCTCGTCTTCAGGAATCAGAAAAGGGGATTTTGGAAGACCAACGGGCATAAGATGAAGTTCGAGAGCTCGAGACTTCATCTCTTAACTTTTTTGAGAAAGCGTAGTCAAAACGCCTTTTCTTGTTGTCAGACTATTGGCTCGGATTTTCCTTTTTTTCATAGATTGAAAAGTTCATAGAATAAGACCGAGCAGTAGCCCATAGAAAATAGAACCAGACCAATGCTGCATTGCGGATTGATACTTATCGGATATAGAATAGATCCGTTTCTATTTGTTCCTACAAAAAGAATGGGTCCGTTATTCTCTTATTCTCAAGGAAATGGACTCAATATTTACCCCTGCTCCGAGATAATCCATTGAAAGGGGGAAGTCCCTAGCTCCCAATGCGAGAAAGTTACATAGTGTTTATTTTTCTTTGAGAAAGAGGTCTTTCCATGGGTTTGCCTTGGTATCGTGTTCATACTGTCGTATTGAATGATCCCGGTCGGTTGCTTTCTGTCCATATAATGCATACTGCTCTAGTTTCGGGTTGGGCCGGGTCGATGGCCTTATACGAATTAGCAGTTTTTGATCCCTCTGATCCCGTTCTTGATCCGATGTGGAGACAGGGTATGTTCGTTATCCCATTCATGACTCGTTTAGGAATAACCAATTCGTGGGGGGGTTGGAGTATCGCAGGAGGCACTATAACGAATCCGGGTATTTGGAGTTACGAAGGTGTGGCCGGGGCACATATTGTATTTTCTGGCTTGTGCTTCTTGGCGGCTATCTGGCATTGGGTGTATTGGGATCTAGAAATATTCTGTGATGAGCGTACAGGAAAACCTTCTTTGGATTTGCCTAAGATCTTTGGAATTCATTTATTTCTTTCAGGGCTAGCTTGCTTTGGATTTGGCGCATTTCATGTAACAGGTTTGTATGGTCCTGGAATATGGGTGTCCGATCCCTATGGACTCACGGGAAAACTACAATCTGTAAATCCTGCGTGGGGTGTCGAAGGTTTTGATCCTTTTGTTCCAGGAGGAATAGCCTCTCATCATATTGCAGCAGGGACATTAGGTATATTGGCGGGCCTATTCCATCTGAGTGTCCGTCCGCCCCAACGTTTATACAAAGGATTACGTATGGGTAATATTGAAACTGTACTTTCCAGTAGTATCGCTGCTGTCTTTTTTGCAGCTTTTGTTGTTGCTGGAACTATGTGGTATGGTTCCGCAACGACCCCGATCGAATTATTTGGTCCTACCCGGTATCAATGGGATCAAGGATACTTCCAGCAAGAAATATATCGAAGAGTTGGCGCTAGCCTAGCCGAAAATCAGAATTTCTCAGAAGCTTGGTCTAAAATTCCAGAAAAATTAGCTTTTTATGATTACATCGGAAATAATCCAGCTAAAGGGGGATTATTTAGAGCGGGCTCAATGGACAATGGGGATGGAATAGCGGTTGGATGGTTAGGACATCCTATCTTTAGAGAGAAAGAAGGGCGCGAGCTTTTTGTACGCCGTATGCCTACTTTTTTTGAAACATTTCCAGTCGTTTTGGTAGACGGAGACGGAATTGTGAGAGCCGACGTTCCTTTTCGAAGGGCAGAGTCGAAGTATAGTGTTGAACAAGTCGGTGTAACTGTTGAGTTCTTTGGTGGTGAACTCAATGGAGTCAGTTATAGCGATCCTGCTACTGTGAAAAAATACGCTAGACGCGCTCAATTGGGTGAAATTTTTGAATTAGATCGTGCTACTTTGAAATCGGATGGTGTTTTTCGTAGCAGCCCCAGGGGTTGGTTTACTTTTGGCCATGCTTCATTTGCTTTGCTTTTCTTTTTCGGGCACATTTGGCACGGTGCGAGAACTTTGTTCAGAGATGTTTTTGCCGGCATTGACCCAGATTTGGATGCTCAAGTGGAATTTGGAGCATTCCAAAAACTTGGAGATCCAACTACAAGGAGACAAGTAGTTTGATACAACATTGCTTTGGTTTTTTCTCCTTTATTTGATTTGTTTGAGTTAACACAGGGTAGCAGAGAAACCGTGATTTTTTGATCACCGACTTTTGACTCTTGCCCCTTTCTTTATCTAGGAGATGATCCTACCAAATGAACAGATGTGGAAGCTATAATTGTAAACCACGATCGAATCTATGGAAGCATTGGTTTATACATTCCTCTTAGTCTCTACTCTAGGGATTCTTTTTTTCGCTATCTTTTTTCGAGAACCACCGAGGGTTCCAATTAAAAATAAAAAGGTGAAATGATTGTGCCTTATTCCCAATTGAAGTAATGAGACTCCCCAATAGAGGAGTCTCATTACTTCAACTAGTCTCCGTGTTCCTCGAATGGGTCTCTTAGTTGTTGAGAGGGTTGCCCAAAGGCGGTATATAAGGCGTACCCGGTAAAACTTACAAGTGAGCCAGAAAGAAAGATGGTGACTAGGGTTGCTGTTTCCATTCTTAGAGAATTTCAAGACTACAATGGATCTATGATAAGATCGTTTATTTACAACGGAAGGGTATACAAAGTCAACAGATCTCAACAAAAAAAAGTATTTATGGCGACACAAACCGTTGAGGGTAGTTCTAGATCTGGTCCAAGACGAACAACAGTAGGGGCTTTATTGAAACCGTTGAATTCGGAATATGGGAAAGTGGCTCCAGGATGGGGAACCACTCCTTTGATGGGTGTCGCAATGGCTTTATTTGCAGTCTTTCTATCTATTCTCTTGGAGATTTATAATTCTTCTGTTTTACTGGACGGAATCTCAATCAATTAGATCCATACCATAAGAACCAAGAAGTCTTCACTTTTTTTTTCAACCCAAAATAACTCACGGAGGCCCCTTTTTGTAGGGGCCTCAAGTCTCAAATCTGTAATCCTACACTAGAATCAAGGAAAGAACCCTCATCTATTCTGTATACATTTTCGAAATATATAGAGATAGAAGGAAACTTTTGCTACAGAGAATAGAGAATCCTAGGAGGCTGTTCACCGCGTGAAGCTCTCTTTGCTCGCTTTCCCGCCGTGCCTGTCGGATAGCTTCGAGGCGAGACAACGCTGTCTCCTGACTCGTATCGAGATCCAAACAAAGCTCCTGGCGAAGGGAATTTAGTGACTCCTTGGTCCCTTAATTGCAAAGAAGATTCTTCTGTGTCGGATCTTTCCTCCAGAGAAGAATCTTCTGTGTCAGATCCTTCCTCCAGAGAAGAATGGTCAGCCTCGTACCCTTCCTCCATAGAAGAATCCTCTAGATCTATAGTTTAAACCGTAGCCCCGCCAGTCGGGAAAGACCTGGTAGGTATAGTAATACTATAAGTGAGGGTTCCTATAACCGCAGTCAGGAGAGCGGCTTTTAGAAGGTTTCTTAGTGACCTAAGAAATTTGTTAATCATTCGTGATTTGAGTGATTGGCTTGTCTCTTCGCTTTTACGCGAAAGCGTCGGAAAGGAAAGTTTATTAAGAGGTTATTCAAAACTTCTTTTTTTTCAGAATATTCTCTAGTAATATTCCATGTTTCTATTTTAATTTAAATTTATATATTCATATATATATATATATTTGGGGAGGGTAGTTCGACCGTGGAATTCCTTTGTTTCGGTATTTCCGGAATATGAGTGTGTGACTTGTGAAAATAGATCCTATTGATAGTATAGAGAATGGTCTGTCATCTCGAGAGAGATGGTTCCACCTCGTCTGATATTCATTAGAATATCTGGAGCACGGAATCCATAGAATAGATCAAGAAACATTAGCACTATGATTTATACCTAACTATTCAGACCCCGCGACCGCACTAAAAAAACTAAAAAAAATACAATATAGTTAGAATCAGAGATCGAAGGATTTTTCTTCCTTCGAATGCTTATGGTTTTTTTAACCAAAGGACAAATGTTTCTTTGGATTTTTAGTCATTACATCGATTCTAAGTGATGATCAAATGGTTCTTACTCTAAGGAACCTTTGAGCTTAGCTTGGGGCTTTATTGACTCATCGTGGTTCGAGTATGAATCTGAGGTTTCAATCGATTTTGTAGGGTCTCAACAAGAGAATTCCTATAAAAAAAAAAAAGACAATTCAAACTACAAATCAAAAGAAAAAAAAATAGGGAAAGAGAAGATTCAAGAGGCCTGTAACGATCAACATAAATACGAATGAGCCGGCTTGATATTTTGGCATTAGCATCAGAACAAAGAAGCGCTTCGGGGTTTTTGGTCCTTCGTATCTTATCTTACGAGAAGATCGAATCTAGGACTAAAATGAAGAAATTGAAAAATTTCTATCCGCTACAAACAGTTTGTAGGTGTTTCCGCTTGAGCTGTACGAGATGAAATTCTCATATACAGTTCTAAGAGGGGGAGCCCCCTTGGTTTACCTATCTCAATAAAGTATATGATTGGTTCGAAGAGCGTCTCGAAATTCAGGCAATTGCGGATGATATAACTAGTAAATATGTTCCGCCTCATGTCAACCTATTTTATTGTCTAGGAG